TATAGGAGACGCAATCGTCGAATGAAAAAAGGAGCATTACTTTTGCTGTGTATGCTTAGGGGCCGCATATTTCTGCTTCTATATCGCAGCTGCAGCTAACTTAATTCCGGGAGGTTATGGTTTTTGGAAGGGAGCAAGTAAGGCAGGAGCAGTGAGTCAAGGTGTTACAGGAATACGCCGCAAGATAACTGGCGGGCATGAATTATAAAACAAATAAAAAATACTACAGATCATAAGATCTGTAGTATTTTTAAGGTTTCTAGATAACCTAATTACGCTGCTACTGCAGGAGCAACTAGAGCTACTGGTAAAGACTCACCAGCTGCAAGATCTAGAGGGAAGTTGTGAGCGTTACGCTCGTGCATTACTTCCATACCTAGGTTTGAACGGTTAAGGATATCAGCCCAAGTGTTGATTACACGACCTTGTGAATCTACAACTGATTGGTTGAAGTTGAAACCGTTTAGGTTGAATGCCATAGTAGCTACACCCATTGCTGTGAACCAGATACCAACTACTGGCCATGCACCTAAGAAGAAGTGAAGAGCACGTGAGTTGTTGAATGAAGCGTACTGGAAGATTAGACGACCGAAGTAACCGTGAGCTGCAACGATGTTGTAAGTCTCTTCTTCTTGACCGAACTTGTAACCGTAGTTAGCTGACTCGTTCTCAGTAGTCTCACGGATTAGAGATGAAGTTACTAATGAACCGTGCATAGCTGAGAATAGAGAACCACCGAATACACCAGCAACACCAAGCATGTGGAATGGGTGCATTAGGATGTTGTGCTCAGCTTGGAATACAAGCATGAAGTTGAAAGTACCAGAGATACCTAGAGGCATACCATCTGAGAATGAACCTTGACCGATTGGGTAGATTACGAATACTGCAGCTGCAGCTGCTACTGGAGCAGAGAAAGCAACACAGATCCATGGACGCATACCTAGACGGTAAGAAAGTTCCCACTCACGACCGATGTAAGCACATACACCAATGAAGAAGTGAAGAACAACTAGTTGGTAAGTACCACCGTTGTATAACCACTCATCAATTGAAGCAGCTTCCCAAATTGGGTAGAAGTGTACACCAATAGCGTTAGAGCTTGGTACTACAGCACCAGAGATGATGTTGTTACCGTAAAGTAGAGAACCAGCAACTGGCTCACGGATACCATCGATATCTACTGGAGGTGCTGCGATGAAAGCAATAATGTAAGCTGAGATAGCAGATAGTAGAGTAGGGAACATTAGACAACCGAACCAACCAATGTATAGTCTGTTCTCAGTTGAAGTGATCCATGCGCAGAATTGCTCCCAGAAGCTTGCGCTTTCGCGTCTTTCTAAAGTTGTAGTCATGATTAATTGTTTTTTTAAATTAGTTTTGGGTCTTAAAACCTCCCAGGATTTATATCCTGTTAATATAATTATATGTACATAAAGAGAGGTATAATATTACAGTTTTAATAATTTTTTAAAAACTAAAACGTTCGTTATAAATGGCTACCTTAAAGGATAAATATTAAGTTTGGAATTTACTAAACAAAAAAAATATTACAAATAACCTAGGCATTTTGTATCAACAAAATGCCTAGGTTATTTAAAGTTCTAATTAGTAACGCTCGCCTTCTGGCTTAGCAGAAACAGAATAAGCTTCAAGTGTGTAAACTAGGTTACGACCTTGAACTTCTTGACGGCTTAGGCGGAAACCTGGCTCATAAGCTGGACGCTGAACGATGAACGAAAGTACAGCAGACTCTGTACCACGTGTGTTATCAAAAGCAACACACTTCACGTAGAAGTTTGGCTTAGCTTTTTTACACATGTTGATCTCGAACAGTACAGCCGCTGGATCTTTCATATCGAAAAGAGGAAGACCCCACATTTCCCAGTAGTTGTTACGTGGGTGCGGATCATCTGTATATTCGATAGATAGAGCCCAAGACTTGTTTAAAGCATATTGAATCTGCTTAGTAATTTGCTCGTCAGTTAGGTCAGGAAGGAAAGAAAAGCATCCTTGAGTTAGTTTCATCTGTTACTCCGTAAATGAAAATTTATAAGATATTCCGGGCTAAATGCCCGGAAAATAATTTAACTTAAGACAATGTCGTAAGTTTATTAAACGTTTGCTGTTGCAGTCTCAACGAAATCTGCAGTATCTGTAGATGCATAGTTGAATGTAATATCCTTCCATAGATCTAATGCAGTTTGAAGAGGACCACAAGTCTTAGCAGCGTCTCTTAGAATTTGAGGACCTTCTGCGATATAATCACGGCCTTCGTTACGTGCTAGAACCATACACTCTAGTGCAACACGGTTAGCAGTAGCACCTGCTTGGATACCATCTGGGTGACCGATTGTACCACCACCGAACTGAAGAACTACGTCATCACCTAGGTAGTTGATTAACTGGTGCATTTGACCACAGTGGATACCACCTGAAGCAACTGGTACACACTTACGAAGTGAAGCCCAATCTTGAGCGAAGAATAAACCTTGAGGAAGGTTAACTTCAGTCTTAGTATCAAGTAGAGTGTTGTAGAAACCTTTAATCATTAGTGGATCACCTTCTAGCTTACCTACTACAGTACCTGCGTGAATGTGGTCACAACCTGACATACGCATCCACTTACAGATTACACGGAAGTTCATACCGTGGTTCTTCTGACGTGAGTAAGTTGAGTTACCCGCACGGTGAAGGTGAAGGATCACATCGTTATCACGTGACCACTTACCCATTGATTGGATAGCTGTATAACCAATTACAAGGTCAATCATTACAATAACTGAACCTAGATCTCTTGCGAAGTTAGCACGTTCGTACATATCTTCCATTGTTGCCGCAGTTGTGTTAAGGTAGTGACCTTTAACTTCACCAGTTAGACAAGCTGCATGGTTAACACCTTCCATTGAGTAAAGGAAACGCTCACGGTAACGCATGAATGGCTGTGAGTTAATGTTCTCATCATCCTTAAGGAAGTCTAGACCACCTTTTAGACCTTCGAATACTACACGACCATAGTTCTTACCAGAAAGACCTAGCTTAGGCTTAACTGTTGCACCTAGAAGTGGACGACCGAACTTATCCATACGTTCACGCTCAACAACAACACCTGTTGCAGGACCTTGGTAAGTCTTAAGTAGAGCTACAGGGAAACGCATATCTTCAAGACGAAGAGCCTTTACAGCCTTGAAACCGAAGATGTTACCAATAATTGATGCTGTTAAGTTAGCAAGTGATCCTTCCTCAAATAGGTCGATATCATATGCGATGTAACAGAAGTAAGTATCAGCAGCACTTGGAACTGGATCAACACGGAAAGCTTTAGCACGGTAAAGATCACATGCAGTTAAAAGATCCGTCCATACTACAGTCCATGTAGCAGTAGAAGACTCACCTGCTAGTGCAGCAGCCGCTTCAACTGGATCTACACCTGGTTGAGGTGTACAACGGAATAGTGCTAGGATATCAGTATCCTTGATTACATATTCTGGATCCCAGTAACCCATTTTAGCGTAAGGGATTACACCAGATTCATAACGTTCACTCTTAATACGAGTACGTGATTCAACAGCTTGAGACATGACAACCTCCTTGGTTTAAGATGTATGCTTATATAATTGCTAGATTATACATTCCAAAAAGGAATAGTAAGAAGTAAAATAGACTTTTCTAATTTTCTTTAATCTTACTAATAAGATAACATCAAGCTACGATGAAAATGTATAAACTTTTGTTATATTAAATATTACATTTAGTAATGTAACGATAAACCCGCCAATAAATAGCAGTTAATAGATGAAAACTATAGTTTTACCTTAAAACAAGATGCTAACAAAAATCTAAATTCTCAATTTTACTCCTAAATCTTGACGAATGGCTCGCTTTGAGGATATCATTATATACAAATCTTGTTTGGTAAAGATTGTTTTTGCGGGTATAGTTTAGTGGTAGAACCTTAGCCTTCCAAGCTAATGATGAGAGTTCGATTCTCTCTACCCGCTTTTATTAAGTTCCAATTTAATTTCAATAATAGTAACTTTAAAAAAGTAAACCCTGCAGTGTAAAAAATTTACACTGCAGGGTTTACTTTTTTTGTTCTTCTAAAATTTATGAAAAACTGCTTAATGTGAATTTAAGCAAATTTACCAGTTGTTGATGCAATAACAAATGGAGCAAACGTAAAGATAAAGCCTACTGTGAAGTGAGCTAAACCAACTAATCGTGCTTGAACAATTGAAAGTGCAACTGGCTTATCTCGCCATTTAACTAAGTTTGCAATTGGTGTACGCTCATGAGCCCAAACTAGAGTCTCGATAAGCTCTTGCCAATAACCACGCCATGAGATTAAGAACATGAAACCTGTTGCCCAGATTAAGTGTCCAAATAAGAACATCCAAGCCCAAACAGCTTGTGCATTCATTCCAAAAGCGTTATAACCATTAATTAATGGAGATGAGTTTAACCAAAGGTAGTCACGAAGCCAACCCATAATATAAGTTGAAGATTCGTTAAATGCAGCAGCATTACCACCCCAAACTGTTAGATGTTTCCAGTGCCAGTAGAATGTTACCCAACTAATTGTGTTTAACATCCAGAACATAGCTAAATAGAAAGCATCCCAAGCGGAAATATCACATGTACCACCACGGCCTGGACCATCACATGGGAAACTATAACCAAAATCTTTTTTATCTGGCATAAGCTTCGAACCACGAGCATCTAACGCACCTTTTACAAGGATTAATGTAGTTGTGTGTAGACCTAGAGCAATCGCATGGTGTACTAAGAAATCACCAGGCCCAATAGTTAAAAATAGTGAATTTTTACCACTATTAATTGCTTCCATCCATCCTGGTAGCCAAATTTTACTACTTGCTACACTCGCTGCACTTGTCGAAGACGAAAGTAGAACATCGAATCCATATAAAGCTTTTCCAGATGCAGCTTGAATAAACTGAGCAAAAACTGGTTCAAATAGAATTTGTTTTTCTGGTGTTCCAAACGCAACACACACATCATTATGAATATATAAACCAAGCGTGTGGAAACCTAAAAATAGTGATACCCAACTTAAGTGAGAAATAATAGCTTCTTTATGTTGAAGCATTCTTGCTAACACATTGTCTTTATTAACTTCTGGATCATAATCACGCACGAAGAAAATTGCACCGTGCGCAAAAGCTCCAACCATTAAGAATCCAGCGATGTATTGATGGTGAGTATAAAGAGCAGCTTGCGTTACATAATCTTTTGCCATAAAAGCATAAGAAGGTAATGCATACATGTGTTGTGCCACTAAAGATGTTGCTACACCTAATGAAGCTAAAGCTAATCCTAATTGCATGTGTAAACTATCCGTAATTGTTTCGAATAGACCACGGTGACCTGCCCCTAGACGACCTTTAGGCGGTACATGTGCATCAAGGATTTCTTTCATGCTGTGACCAATACCCCAGTTTGTACGGTACATATGTCCCGCAAAGATAAACACAACTGCAATCGCTAAATGGTGGTGAGCAATATCTGTTAACCACATTGATTGAGTTTGAGGGTGGAAACCACCTAGGAAAGTTAAAATTGCTGTACCAGCTCCTTCACTTGTACCAAAAATATGCTGTGCTGTATCTGGGTTTTCAGCATATAATCCCCAGTTCCCAGTAAAGAAAGGCATTAATCCTTCTGGGTGAGGTAATGTAGACGTAAAGTTATTCCAACGAATATGCTGACCGCGTGATTCTGGAATTGCTACGTGAATTAGGTGTCCAGACCAAGCTAATGAACTAACACCGAATAAACCTGATAAGTGGTGATTTAAACGAGACTCGTTATTTTTAAACCATGCAATACCTGGTCGGAATTTTGGTTGTAAATGTAACCAACCAGCAAAAAGTAATGTTGTTGATAAGACTAAAAGACCAAGTGCACCGAAGTACAGATCTTCATTTGTTCGCATACCAACTGTATACCACCAGTGATATACACCTGAAGTCGCGATGTTCACCGGGTAAGAAACACCCCCTCTTGTGAAAGCTTTAATAGCAGATTGACCAAAGTGCGGATCCCAAATCGCGTGTGCAATTGGTTTTACCTTTAATGGATTTAGAACCCATTGCTGGAAGTTACCTTGCCACGCTACATGGAATAAGTTACCTGAGGTCCATAAGAATATGATGGCTAGATGCCCAAAGTGGGACGCAAAAATCTTTTGATATAGATTTTCTTCTGTCATACCATCATGACTCTCCAGATCGTGAGCAGTTGCGATACCGTACCAGATTCTTCTGGTTGCGGGATCTTGCGCAAGTGCCTGACTAAACTTAGGAAATTTAGTAGCCATAATTGTTAATTATCCTTTTCTATTTTAATTTAACCTACTGAAATAATTCTCGCTAGGAAGAATGACCAAGTAGTACCAATCCCACCTAGAAGATAGTGGGCTAAACCAACTGCTCTACCTTGTGTGATACTTAAAGCACGAGGCTGAATAGCAGGAGCAAGCTTAAGTTTGTTATGAGCCCAAACAACTGATTCAATCAGCTCTTGCCAGTATCCACGACCACTAAATAGGAACATTAGACTAAATGCCCAAATAAAGTGTGCACCTAGGAAAATGATTCCGTATGCCGATAATGCTGAACCATAAGATTGGATTACTTGAGAAGCTTGAGACCATAAGAAGTCACGAAGCCAACCATTAATTGTAAGCGCACTATTTGCGAAGTTACCACCTGTAATATGCGTAATTTTACCCTTCTCAGAGATTGTTCCCCATACATCGGATTGCATTTTCCAGCTGAAGTGGAAGATAACAACTGAAATACAGTTATACATCCAGAATAAACCTAAGAAAATGTGATCCCAAGCTGAAACTTGACATGTACCACCACGCCCTGGACCATCACATGGGAAACGGAATCCTAAATTTGCTTTATCAGGAATTAAACGCGAACTACGAGCAAATAATACACCTTTTAATAAAATTAGTACTGTTACGTGAATTGTAAACGCATGAATATGGTGAACTAAGAAATCTGCTGTTCCTAATTGAATAGGCATCATCGCAATCTTTCCGTTAACCGCAACAACATCACCACCGAACGCATAACTTGCTGTTGCAAGAGAGTTTGGTGCTGTATTACCCGGAGCTAATGTGTGTAAAGATTGTACCCACTTAGCGAAAATAGGTTGTAGTTGAATTGCTTTATCAGAGAACATATCCTGCGGACGACCTAATGCACGCATTGTATCGTTGTGAATATATAATCCGAAACTGTGTGTACCAAGGAAAATACAAACCCAGTTTAAGTGTGAAATAATTGCATCACGGTGACGTAAAACGCGGTCTAATAAGTTGTTGTACGACTGAACCGGGCTGTAGTCACGAACCATAAAGATTGCACCATGCGCTGCTGCCCCACAAACACAGAAACCTCCAATCCACATATGGTGTGTAAATAAAGATAGCTGAGTTGGGTAATCAACTGCAATATAAGGGTATGGAGGCATTGCGTACATGTGGTGCGCAACGATAATACTTAATGAGCCCATCATAGCTAAGTTAATTGCTAATTGAGCGTGCCACGACGTAGTAAGAATTTCATAAAGACCTTTGTGTCCTTCACCTGTTAATGGACCTTTGTGCGCTTCTAAAATTTCTTTCATGCTGTGACCAATACCCCAGTTTGTACGGTACATGTGCCCCGCAAAAATAAACAGTACGGCAAGTGCTAAATGGTGGTGTGCTGTGTCACTCAACCATAAACTTCCAGTGATTGGGTTTAATCCTCCTTTAAATGTTAAGAAGTCCGAATACTCACCCCAGTTTAATGTAAAGAATGGTAATAGACCTTTCTTAAAACTTGGGTATAACTGAGCCATTAAATCTTGATTAAATAAAAGCTCGTGTGGTAATGGAATTTCTTGAGGTGCTACCCCAGCATCTAAAAGCTTATTAATTGGTAAACTAATGTGAATTTGGTGACCTGACCAAGATAAACAACCAAGCCCAAGTAAACCTGCTAAATGGTGATTCATCATTGATTCTACATTTTGGAACCATTCTAGTTTAGGTGCAGCTTTATGGTAGTGGAACCAACCTGCAAAAACCATTAGAGCCGACATCATAAGACCACCCATTGCAGTCCAATAAAGCTCCGTTTCATTTGTAATTCCAGAGGCACGCCACATTTGGAAAACACCGGATGTAATTTGAACACCTGAGAATCCTCCACCAACATCGCCATTTAGAATTTCTTGCCCAACTACAGGCCATACAACCTGCGCACTTGGCTTAATACTTGTTGGGTTTAGTAACCATGCGGAATAGTTTGAGAATCGCGCGCCATGGAAATATGCCTGACTAACCCATAAGAAAATAATTGCTAATTGACCAAAATGAGCACTGAAGATTTTACGTGAAATATCTTCAAGTGAACTTGTTTGGCTATCAAAATCGTGTGCATCTGCGTGAAGATTCCAAATCCACGTTGTAGTTTTGGGACCTTTAGCTAACGTACGAGAAAAGTGTCCTGGTTGCGCCCATTTTTCAAATGAGGTAGCTACAGGGTCTTTATCCACTATAACTCTTACTTTGCTAGCTTCTAGTTCTTTAGAGCCAACTTTCATTTTTTCTCTCCTGTTATGAGATTTCTAAATAAGAAACCTTAAATATTAATTAGGTCTCTAAATATATATTTTAATTACAATATAATTTGTAATTTCTATTTTAGATACAAAAGTCTTAAACCTTTGCAAAAGTTAATATTTTAATATCTGTTAATTTAACACATGGATACAGGCCCACAATAAAAAACTGTGGGCCCATCCTTTAACGCTTTTAAAAGCAGTAATTCTTAGAAGAAACCAAGTGTTAAAGCTTGTGTGATTGGCATTGTTGCACCAATGCCAAGCCAGAAAGCTGTAAATGTTCCAAAAAGGAATACTAATGATGCTACTGGACGGCGGAATGGATTTTGAAATTTGTTTACATTTTCAATAAATGGAACAGTAATTAAACCAATTGGAACTGCCGCCATAGATAAAACACCAAGTAATTTATTCGGAATTACTCTTAATAGATTAAATGTTGGGAAGAAGTACCACTCTGGTAAAATTTCTAATGGAGTCGCGAATGGATCAGCCTTTTCACCTAATGGCGTTGGCTCTAAAACCCCTAAACCAATACAACATGCAATTGTACCTAAGATACAAACTGGGAAGATGTATAGTAGATCGTTTGGCCATGCTGGTTCACCATAATAATTATGGCCCATACCTTTCGCTAACTTAGCACGAAGTTTTGGATCAGCTAGATCCGGTTTTTTTAAAATAGACATAAGTATAGTTATTAAATTAATATAGAATGTTTCTGTATTTCTGTTACTAACTTTTAGTAACTGAAAAAGCATTAGGCTTAATTTATAGAGGCCCTGAAATCCCTTGCTTACGAATCATTACGAAGTGCGTTAGCATTAAAACTGCTGCTACAACGGGTAATACGAAAGTATGGGCACTATAGAAACGCGTCAATGTTGATTGACCTACACTTACACCACCACGTAAAACTTGTACAATTAAACCACCAACAATTGGTACGGCATCTGGTACACCTGTTACAATCTTACAAGCCCAGTAGCCTACCTGATCCCAAGGTAATGAATACCCAGTTACACCAAATGATACAGTTACTGATGCTAATAAAACACCAGTTACCCATGTTAATTCACGTGGCTTTTTAAAACCACCTGTTAAATATACTCGACAAACATGAAGAATCATGTTTAAAACCATCATACTCGCTGACCAACGGTGCACAGATCTAATTAACCATCCGAAGTTCACTTCAGTCATTAAATATTCAACCGATGCAAATGCTTCTGTAACCGTAGGACGGTAGTAGAATGTCATTGCGAAACCTGTTGCAACTTGTACAATAAAACAAGTTAAAGTGATCCCGCCAAGACAATAAAAAATATTTACGTGTGGGGGAACATATTTGCTGGTAATATCATCAGCAATCGCCTGAATCTCAAGACGTTCCTGGAACCAATCGTATACACTACTCATAATTTCTTACTCTAAAAGAATGTTTTTAAAACACGTTTAAGCAACTTGAGGTAATAAAAATATTACTTTTATTATACCTTATATTATTAATTAAGACTTAGACATTGTGTTATTTTCCCAAGAGGCCCCCCTCTAAGTATCGTCACCGCTATAATCTTTCACTATCGAGTTCGAAATGGATCGATGTGGAGCTACTACGCTATAAAACGTCTAAGCCAAAAATTGAAATTTTTATAGTTACAAATAAGTAAAGCCATCGGTCTATTAGTATATCTCAGCTAAATACATTACTGCACTTACACCTGATACCTATCAAACGGCTAGTCTTGCCGTGACCTTAACCATTTTAAATGGTAAGAGTACTCATCTTGAGGTGGGCTTCCCACTTAGATGCTTTCAGCGGTTATCCTTACCGTACATGGCTACCCAGCGTCTACCGTTGGCACGATAACTGGCACACCAGAGGTACGTCTCTCCCGGTCCTCTCGTACTAAGAAGAGATCCTCTCAATACTCTAACGCCTACACCGGATATGGACCGAACTGTCTCACGACGTTCTGAACCCAGCTCGCGTGCCGCTTTCATGGGCGAACAGCCCAACCCTTGGGACGTACTACCGCCCCAGGATGCGACGAGCCGACATCGAGGTGCCAAACCTCCCCGTCGATATGAACTCTTGGGGGAGATCAGCCTGTTATCCCTAGAGTAACTTTTATCCGTTGAGCGACGGCCCTTCCACTTGGTACCGCCGGATCACTAAGGCCGACTTTCGTCTTTGTTCGACTTGTAGGTCTCACAATCAAGCTTCCTTATGCCTTTACACTCTTCGACTGATTTCCGACCAGTCTGAGGAAACCTTTGCACGCCTCCGTTACCTTTTAGGAGGCGACCGCCCCAGTCAAACTGACCACCTGAGACTGTTCCCTAACCGGATAACGGTATAGGGTTAGAATCCTAGCTTTATTAGAGTGGTATCTCACCAATGGCTCAAATTCCCCCGCAAGGAAATTTTCAACGCCTCCCACCTATCCTGCGCAAATAAAGCCCGGAGCCAATCTCAAGCTACAGTAAAGCTTCATAGGGTCTTTTTGTCCAGGTGCAGGTAGTCCGCATCTTCACAGACAAGTCTATTTCGCCGAGTCTCTCTCCGAGACAGTACGCAGATCGTTACACCTTTCGTGCGGGTCGGAACTTACCCGACAAGGAATTTCGCTACCTTAGGACCGTTATAGTTACGGCCGCCGTTCACCGGGGCTTCAGTCGCGAGCTTCGTCAAAGACTAACAAGCTTCCTTAACCTTCCGGCACTGGGCAGGTGTCAGCCCCCATATATCGTCTTACGACTTTGCGGAGACCTGTGTTTTTGATAAACAGTCGCCAGCGTCTGGTTCTTGCAGCCCGTTTAAGGGCACCTCTTCTCCCGAAGTTACGAGGCCATTTTGCCGAGTTCCTTAGAGAGAGTTATCTCGCGCCCCTTAGTATTCTCTACTTACCCACCTGTGTCGGTTTAGGGTACAGGTATTTATTGCTTATGGTAGTTAGGGCTTTTCTTGGAAGTATGACATCAACCAGTTCAGTGTCTTAACACTTTCCTATTCATATCTCAGCTCAGAACGTTTTCACCGTTCCTCAACACCTTGAATACTTAAACCGATAACCAACATTCGGCTGGTCTAGCCTTCTCCGTCCCCCTTTACCAACAATAAACAGTACAGGAATATTAACCTGTTATCCATCGATTACGCTATTAGCCTCACCTTAGGACCTGACTCACCCTCCGCGGACGAGCCTTCCGGAGGAACCCTTGGGTTTTCGGGGCATTGGATTCTCACCAATGTTTTCGCTACTCAAGCTAACATTCTCACTTCTACCTTGTCCACGCCCGCTTCCGCTAACGCTTCAAACTAATGTAGAACGCTCCCCTACCGATGTTTTAACATCTTACAGCTTCGGCAAATCACTTAGTCCCATTCATTTTCGGCGCAGGAGCACTCGAACAGTGAGCTATTACGCACTCTTTAAAGGATTGCTGCTTCTAGGCAAACCTCCTGATTGTCTATGCACTCCCACCTCCTTTATCACTTAGTAATTATTTAGGGGCCTTAACTGGTAATCTGGGCTGTTTCCCTCTTGACATTGAAGCTTATCCCCCAATGTCTCACTAACTAATTAAACATTTTAGTATTCAGAGTTTGCCTTGATTTGGTACCGCTCTCGCAGCCCGCACCAAAACAGTAGCTTTACCCCTAAAAAGAAATATTAGTCGCTGCGCCTCAACGCATTTCGGGGAGATCCAGCTAGCTCCGGATTCGATTGGAATTTCACCCCTAACCACAACTCATCCGCTGTTTTTTCAACAACAGTCGGTTCGTACCTCCACTTAGTGTTACCTAAGCTTCACACTGGCCATGGTTAGATCATCCGGGTTCGGGTCTGTAAACTATGACTTAACGCTCTTATCAAGCTCGCTTTCACTCTGGCTCCAATATTTTCTTATTTTAACCTTGCCATAGCCTACAAGTCGCCAGCTCATTCTTCAACAGGCACGAAGTCGAGCGTTAAGTCGCTCTTCTACTGCTTGTAAACTTACGATTTCATGTTCTATTTCACTCCCCTCCCGGGGTTCTTTTCACCTTTCCCTCACGGTACTGGTTCACTATCGGTTATTCAGGAATATTTAGTCTTACGAGGTGGTCCTCGCAAATTCAAAAGGGGTTTCACGTGTCCCTTCCTACTTGGGATACAATTTAAAGCTATAATAGTTTTCGAATACGAGACTTTCACTCTCTTTGGTGCAGTATTCCAGCTGCTTCACCTAACTTATTGACTTTATTAACATTGTCCCACAACCCTCTAAAAAATAGAGTTTAGACTGGTCCCATTTCGCTCGCCGCTACTCAGGGAATCGCTTTTGCTTTCTTTTCCTCTAGTTACTAAGATGTTTCAATTCACTAGGTTTGCTCTTTCTTCTTTATGAATTCAAGAAGTAGTTCATGAAGTTTCCTTATTCGGGAATTTTCGGATCAAAACTTGCTTCCAGTTCCCCGAAACATTTCGTTGGTAGCCACGCCCTTCATCGCTTCTGAACACCAAGGTATCCGTCGTAAGCTCTTATTCGCTTGACTTTTTTGACTATAAAAATTTTCAATTTAAATTTTGTTTTTCTGTTTGTGGAGATAAGCGGATTCGAACCGCTGACATCTGCCGTGCAAAGGCAGCGCTCTACCAACTGAGCTATACCCCCGTGATGGGCCATCCAGGACTTGAACCTGGGACCTCACCCTTATCAGGGGTGCGCTCTAACCACCTGAGCTAATAGCCCAAAAATAGATTAAAAAATTGTATGAGTTAAACTAGTAAAATGTTGATATTAACCTCGAGTTAATTTCATATATCCCTAAAAGGAGGTGATCCAGCCGCACCTTCCAGTACGGCTACCTTGTTACGACTTCACCCCAGTCACTAGCCCTACCTTAAGCGCCGCCCTCCGAATGGTTAGGCTAACGATATTGGGTATGACCAGCTCCCATGGTGTGACGGGCGGTGTGTACAAGGCCCGGGAACGAATTCACCGCTGTATAGCTGACCAGCGATTACTAGCGATTCCAACTTCATGCAGGCGAGTTGCAGCCTGCAATCCGAACTTAGACGAAGTTTACGAGATTAGCTAGCCTTCGCAGGTTTGCGACTCTTTGTCTTCGCCATTGTAGCACGTGTGTGGCCCAGGGCATAAGGGGCATGCTGACTTGACGTCATCCTCACCTTCCTCCGGTTTGTCACCGGCAGTCTCTCTAGAAATCCCAATAAATTGGCAACTAAAAATGAGGGTTGCGCTCGTTGCGGGACTTAACCCAACATCTCACGACACGAGCTGACGACAGCCATGCACCACCTGTATCTACATTCCCGAAGGCACTCTTTCGTTTCGAAAAGATTTGTAGTATGTCAAGCCCTGGTAAGGTTCTTCGCGTTGCATCGAATTAAACCACATGCTCCACCGCTTGTGCGGGCCCCCGTCAATTCCTTTGAGTTTCACCCTTGCGAGCGTACTCCCCAGGCGGGATACTTAACGCGTTAGCTAAGATACTGCACAAATTGCGCAACATCTAGTATCCATCGTTTACGGCTAGGACTACAGGGGTATCTAATCCCTTTTGCTCCCCTAGCTTTCGCCTCTGAGTGTCAGTAATGGTCCAGTAGAGCGCTTTCGCCGCCGGTGTTCTTTCTAATATCTACGCATTTCACCGCTACACTAGAAATTCCCTCTACCCCTGCCATACTCAAGTCTAGTAGTTTCCATTGCTTTCCCAGGGTTAAGCCCTGGTCTTTAACAACAGACTTACTAAACAACCTACAGGCGCTTTACGCCCAATGATTCCGGATAACGCTTGCATCCCCCGTATTACCGCGGCTGCTGGCACGGAGTTAGCCGATGCTTATTCCTCAAGTACCGTCAGAACTTCTTTCTTGAGAAAAGAGGTTTACAGACCAAAATCCTTCATCCCTCACGCGGTATTGCTCCGTCAGGCTTTCGCCCATTGCGGAAAATTCCTCACTGCTGCCTCCCGGAGGAGTCTGGGCCGTGTCTCAGTCCCAGTGTGGCTGATCGTTCTCTCAAACCAGCTACTGATCGTGGCCTTGGTAAGCCGTTACCTCACCAACAAGCTAATCAGGCGTGAGCTCATCCTTAGGCAGTTGAAACTATTTCACCTCTCGGCATATGAAGACTTAGCTACCGTTTCCAGTAGTTATTCTTCTCCTAAGGGCAGATTCTCACGTATTACGCACCCGTTCGCCACTAGAGTTAAAAACTCTCGTTCGACTTGCATGTGTTAAGCATACCGCCAGCGTTCATCCTGAGCCAGGATCAAACTCTCCATGGTATTCTTTATATCTGTTCAATAATTAAATTTTTAATCTGTATAGATACTAACAG